CTCATATGTTTTGTTATAATTGAAATTGAAAAGAATTTTTTGATTGAAAAAATCAATACTGATTAGTTCTGTCTCCATTTGTATTTTCTTATGTCATTAGGAAAACGCAATTTGAGATTCAACTCCCAAATCGTTCATGAATTCGAACTAAACAGTCAATAGTTAACGGTTCAAGTTTGTTGGCTGAAAATCCAGGGAATGTTTTTAGCATTGTGGAGTTTCAGATGCTATACAATTAATCGAAGGGGTGGATCAAATCCAATCAAAAAGGGGTCTTTCTTTTATGAAAAGGATTAAGGAAAACAGGAGTCAAAGTGCAAGTTTCAGTAATCCGGGAAAATTTTCAGTATCAGTTTGGCGGCATGGCCGAGTGGTAAGGCGGGGGACTGCAAATCCTTTTTCCCCAGTTCAAATCCGGGTGTCGCCTGATCAACAAAAAACTCGAAATCTCTTGTTCGCTTCGGTTCTACTGATATAACTCGCAGAATTCTCCCCCGGTAGAAGCAGAGGGAACAGGCTGTTAAGACCTTTTTGTTTGATTCTAAGCATGTGGTCTGAATCTTTTCTAAACAAAAAGATTGTGAATCCTCGTTTGCATCTCGAATTCAAGGAAATAGTAAAATATACTGGTACAGGGGCTCTCAAGACTTCATGATTCCCTTCTATTACTAAGGGAGTGTCTAATGACTGGATCTTGAATCAGATTGTAGAGCCTGATATGAAATCAGATTCAATTAAGAGTTTTGGAAAGGGGTGGAAGTTTCTTTATATACGACGCACTCGCCAGAATCTCTGAGTGCTCGGGTATTATTAGATTGGATGGATAATTTTCTTTTATAGAAAAGGGGCAAAAAGAAAGAATTTCTTTTCGGCAACCCCTAGTCAAGCCCCCTGTTTCACAGCAATAATTGGGAAGGGGGGTACCGGATTAGATCAAATGGAGAAATAGAGGTATGTAATAGATAGTGATTTCTCTTTTTTAGAGATTTCTCCCTTTACTGTTTTTACTTACGATGGTCAACAAAACAAAAAAACAGGCCTTATTATTCCTACATGTTCCCATTCCCGTGGGATGTTACTACGTATTTTGCTTGTGTTTAATCTTTCCCAATTTGAAATCATAATCTATTTATTGGATTGGTTTCTCAATAGTGTTCGGTCCGAATCCCGTTTTGACTCTGTGCCATTAATTCCACTATTATTAGTGAGGAATATATTATTAGTGAGGAATAATGGAATAATTCCTTCGTATTTATAGAGATAGGGGACATAATTTACATGGATATAGTAAGTCTCGCTTGGGCTGCTTTAATGGTAGTCTTTACATTTTCCCTTTCACTCGTAGTGTGGGGAAGAAGTGGGCTCTAGAAGTACTACTAATTGAGTTGAGGAATCAAACCGTATCAACTGTTTTATAGCGTGTTCTGCAACGCGTTTTGAACTATTTAAAATAACTATCTATGAATTTCGAATCCCATTATCCCATTGGACTCCAATGGAGTAATTTATGATATGAATCATACTCTTTCAATCAAAGAGATATTTCAGTGATTCCCGTGTTTGTATTTTGAAAAGAAAAGGATTCAGAGAGTTGGAAATTGATTCCAACCTAAAATTCTTCCGAAATTTCAATCAATGGAATGAGTTCTTACTGTCTTTATAGATGGATACTGAGGAAAACTGGACTATTTTTTATTTCGTTCCCTCATTACTGTTCAAAGAAAAAGTCGTTTTGTTAAGTGTATACGCACTTTCTATGAGAAATGATATAGAGATCATGGTTGTCTAACGAGAGACTATGGACTAATAAGATCTTAGCTGGGCCGAGTCACATATTGGGCATTTACGGCTTGGTTTCTAATTGAATTTTTAAAAGGCGCTTTAGGCTTTATCGACTTATTTCATATCACGGTTCGGGCGTTAAAAATAGGTGAGGTTTCCTCTTCCTTATTAGTAAAAGGAAAGGGATTCAAATCTTAAGATAAGAATTATTTCAGATTGATCGGAACAAATAGATCTAGCAAATTGGGTGGTATGTCAATTCCATACAATATATGGAATTCTAATATACACATATATGAAGAGAATATTGTAGATTGATCTATAGAAACTCAAGCATTTATCTTTATTCTAGATTACAACTTTATAGACTAAGAGATAGATAGTATGGTAGAAAAAAAGATGCATCTATTTCTTTCTTACTATCTATCTCTTAGAATTATAGTCCGCTCATTTCATTTAAGTTAAGACGTGAAATTGGAATCCTTTTCATTATTTGACTTCGTCAATTTTTGATAAGGACTCAGAAGGAAAGTTTCATTCAAAGGAATTAATCATTTTGACTGACTGTTTTTACATAAATGATAAGTAGAAAGGCGGTAGGAATTAGAATGAATAGCGCAGTAGCAATAAATGCAAGAATATTTACTTCCATAATCTCATCGGTTTTTTTACTTCGCAATAACTCGGGATTTAATCCCCTAGAGATGATAAATCTTTC